TCTTAGAAGATTTCACAAAACCCTTATCGCTAAGTTTTCGACTTTTCGGGAATATCTTAGCTGATGAATTAGTCGTTGTTGTTCTTGTTTCTTTAGTACCTTCGGTGGTTCCTATACCTGTTATGTTCCTTGGATTATTTACAAGTGGTATTCAAGCTCTTATTTTTGCAACTTTAGCCGCAGCTTATATCGGTGAATCCATGGAGGGCCATCATTGAAATAGTTTTTTCAAACTAACAGGCCTTTGGTTCAATAAAATTTACTTAGGGAATATACAACTAGGCCATATACGATATAGAGTAATAGCGTAATAGCAAAAAAATTACGCCATTAGATAGGTGTAAAAAGGAAAGAGATCGAAAAGATCTTTTTCCTAAAGTTCTCTTTCGTCCACATACCTCTCCTCAACGAATATTTGATTTCTATCTCATTATTCAATAGTTCAAGTTCAATATTCAAATAATAAAAGAATTTGAATATTCAATACGAATGCCTGTAGTATATCTTTAGGACGTGTGATTTAATATTAAGTGATTAAATGATTAAATATTAATAATTTAAATATAAATTAAAATTAAATATTAAATTAAATATTAATAATTTAATAATATTAAAATATTAAATAAAATAAAAAATGAAATAAATAAAAAAAGGGCGAAGGATTCCCATTTCAGTTGTTTTATTCAACGATTGACCAAACGAAAATAGTAATATAAAAATTGTATGAACTTAGATCAATCAAATAATAATATTTCTATGCAATGATTTGGACTAACCAATTTGTCCATTTAGATTGGATACATTGGAATAATGATAAAGAAAAAAGAAGAGAAAAAAAAAAAAAAGAATTTACACAAAAATGTAATTCATAAAAAATGGGTTGGTTTGTAGGTATATGTAATTGAATGGCTATAAATAAACTATAAAATAAATAAGCAAACTCTTGTAGATATTTCGATAATTGATTCTCGAATCCGATTGAATCTAAGATGAATGCTTGGTTTATGTTATGGAAGAAAGACACGTATATGTGATATTAGATATTGACTGATTCTATACGAACTAAAGATATATTTTATTTGCCACCCTACTCCTATGAATTTTGGCAGGGATTCTAATACCAATAGAAGCCTTTCCCCCTCCGTCTCCTTGTGACTGTGAATTGAATAAATAAACGGATGAAATTAAGAAAAGGGTGGACGAAAATAAGAGTTCGGAACCAAGAAATGGAAGATAGAAAGTCGTATGGATTCACAAAGACTCTGTGGATAGAAACAGAAACTCAAAAGTAGTTCGGACGATTCACTAATACTATTACTTCGTACTTCGACTCGAAGTTCTTAGTTACTTCGAATCCTAGCGACGGAATTATTAAGTCATAATTCGTTGGTTGATTGTATCATTAACTATTTCTTTTTTTGGTACGAGGGAACCTATCATGAATCCGCTGATTTCTGCCGCTTCCGTTATTGCTGCTGGGTTGGCCGTAGGACTTGCTTCTATTGGACCCGGAGTTGGTCAAGGGACTGCTGCGGGTCAAGCTGTAGAGGGTATCGCGAGACAGCCTGAGGCAGAGGGAAAAATACGAGGTACTCTATTACTTAGTCTAGCTTTTATGGAAGCTTTAACAATTTATGGACTGGTTGTAGCATTAGCGCTTTTGTTTGCGAATCCTTTTGTTTAATATGAAAAATCCCTATTTTATTGCCTTGGACTTATTGTTTCCTTTTTCGAATTCTATTAAGATTTCACCCCTACAATTACTTATTCGTTGACAAAATAACCCGCGGGAAGGTTTGATTTGTGGATGAGGGATTAGTATACCCATTCCCTTTCATCCTTCCCCTTCGGAGTCCAAGGGAAACTGGGGATTGACACAAGGGGGGATAGTTCACATAAATCGAATACTTTTAAAAATAGAAAATAAATAAAAAAGAGGGGCGAAGTGATACAAAAAGAACTCTATTCAATTTTTTAGTCTATAGGAGATCATATGAAAAATGTAACCGATTCTTTCGTTTCTTTGGGCCATTGGCCATCCGCCGGGAGTTTCGGGTTTAATACCGATATTTTATCAACAAATCTAATAAATCTAAGTGTAGTGCTTGGTGTATTGATCTTTTTTGGAAAGGGAGTGTGTGCGGGTTGTTTATTTCAAGAATATGCCGGATCCAACCAGCTGTACCTTTTTAGTTATAACTAGAAAAGAAAGGTGCACGATCTCACGAATGACTTCGGAATGAATTAAGAGATTATGGATAAGAACCATAGCATTTCGTGATTCATTGGTAATTTTACTTTGATTCTCTATCAACCAATAATATGTGGCCATTGCATTAATATGGTTAAAGCAAACTGTTTGAAGTCTAGACGCAGCGTGGTACTCTTTCAACCTCTGTGTTAATATAGAGATGGTTCAAAATGAATATTTTATGGATAGAGAACACTCCTATTCATAAAATGGTTTTGAACCCCTTATTGTAAAAATGGGTATTTCCCC